ATGATAAAATGAACAGCAATATATATACAAGATAGATACAATTACAGAAATTTATTACTAACTAACTTTATAGACTGAGTAATAATTATAATACTTTCCATCCTAATTCTAGTTTTATGAACTTATATAGGAACCCTATTTACTTCCAGAAACTCCCTAATACTAGACCATAAATGACTAGAATTCCTTTGAACAATCTCACCACTTGGTGTACTCTTATCGATAGCAAGAATATCAATAAAAGCTCTATACACAGAAGAAGGACTACCAACACCCCCAATCCTAAGACTAAAAATCACAGGACATCAATGATACTGAACATATAATTACCCAGACTTCAACCTAGAATTCGACTCCTACATAAAAGAATGAGAATCACAAGACTTCCGACTCCTAGACTGTGATAACCGAGTTGTCTTACCAACCCAAGTACCAATCCGAATATCAGTAACATCCGCAGACGTAATCCATAGATGAACAATTCCATCACTTGGAATCAAAATAGACGCCATACCAGGTCGCATCAATTCCACAACCACAGAATCTACACTTCCAGGAATCATATACGGACAATGTTCAGAACTTTGTGGCGTAAATCATAGATTTATACCAATCACAATCGAATTCACAACAATCTCAGCATTCAAATCCTGAGTAAACACAATACTACTATTATAAACCACCGAATCAGTATGGCAGATTAGTGCAATTGATTTAAGCTCAATACAAGATTTCTTTTCTACTGATATTGGGTCTTCTGGTGAATACTCATCATCACAACGAAATTTCAATTCGTAGTACATTAAGACTAAAATTAGATTCCCTAATTTAATATTACTATGAACCATAAACTTACTAATTATCATCATCACAATCCTGTTATCCATCGCCTTTGTAACCCTAATAGAACGACAATACATCGGCATTAGCCAACGACGACTAGGACCAAACAAAGCCTCAATTACAGGATTAATACAACCAATCCTAGACGGACTAAAATTAACACTAAAATCCACAAAAAAAACCAGTAAACTAAACCCCATTTTCTACCTACTGATACCAATTATAAACCTAACCCTATTTACACTTTTCTGATGAGGACTCCCACTCCTATACAACCCAATCAGTTTTCAAGCAAATCTACTATTCATAATCACCCTAATAGGCATTATAAGATTCGGAGTTGTCTTAAGAGGTTGAGTATCAAACAGAAAATACGCTACCTACGGATCTCTCCGATCCATAAGCCAAAGCATTTCTTATGAAGTATGTCTAAGCACAACATTATTGATAATCATAATACTTAAAGACTCATACAACCTAGCAACAACTAAAACAGGATTCTACTACTTCGAATTAACAATCACATTAGCACTCACCATCCCAGCCACAATCATAATTCTAGCCGAGACCAACCGTAGACCTTTCGACCTAGCAGAAGCAGAGAGAGAACTCGTAAGGGGCTTCAACATTGAATTCTCAAGAGTAGAATTTGCTTTCTTATTCATAGCAGAATATGGAATAATCATCCTATTAAGAATCCTATTTAGCATTTTACTATTACCATGATGCTCACCACTACTCACACTCCTCCTCATTAGAAGAATCATCATATCACGATCCACCTTCCCACGAATTCGATACGACACACTTATAAGATTAATATGAAAAAGGCTACTCCCAGTAATAATCAGAATATTAACACCCAACCTAAACATAAAAGTACTCTAACCCCCAACCAAAGCACAAATCTTTTAAATTTGAAGATGTATCTACTTTGACCACCTCGAAAAACTCTTTAACTTAAGCAGAATTGCTTACCAAAACGCGCATGATAAGCGGCAAAAGTCGCTACCGGAAGGACATTACCTGCCTACACCAGTCAAACCCAATAGTGCATTAATCCATATATAATTCAAAAAACCTAAGTAGGGCACCTACCGTGGCTAACGATTTATTAGTGCCTAAAAGCATATTCAATTAAATCGATGCCTAAACACTTATAAATTATTTTAATCCAATTCCTCAGCTTTTATCGCAACTTTCAGTATTCCGTGATCCTACATATATATAAAAGGATAATATATCTATATTAGACTATTTATATATATGTTAGCTATATTATAGTTCTACTTATTAGTAGAACTAAATAATATAGTACTTACATATAAAATTCTAATTTATATGTAAGTTATCACATATGTTTCACATATGTTATACAACTATTAATAACATTATTACATAATGTAATATAATAGTTTTATACAATACTATATTAGATATTATTTTTTTTATAAATACGAAATATTTTTTATTAGCTATTTCGTATAAAAAATAATCATAATATAGTATATGAATTATACTTTAAGTTAATCATATATATGTAATATTATACTGATAATACTATATGTAAATATGTTATTAATTCTTCTTCCATATTTACATAAAGTATAATATTACATTATATAAATAAATTATTATAAATCATAAATTTTACAGGCTAAATTTATGAAATTTATAATTTATTTAATTATATTAACTTATAAATATATTTCCTATATTATAAACTAATATCTCAGTTAGTTTATAATAGGAATATAGTATAAGTAATATATAAATTATTATATAATATTACGTTTAGTAACAAAGTTACTACTTCACTAATATATATAATTTATTTATATATAATATCTATTATTATATTTATTCCAAGAATAATATTAATAATAGATATATCATATACATATATTATTTATATAAATATAAATTTATATGTATATGAGTATAATAAATACAGAAATTTTGCAATAAAATCAATAAAAATTTTTACAATTCAAAAAACATCAATCTCTAACTTAAAAAGTTAACGTTATAACAACTCTTTCTCCGCATAATCACACATCTCTTGCTCCACCAGTCGTCCCCTCCTATACAGGAAATCATAAAATTACAAAGTTCCACCAACCATCCCCCAAATAAAAACCAAAACCAAAAACACCCACACAACCACAAGCCAAACCAAGTCAACCCAACCCAAAACAAAGCCTCCCACTCCACAACAATAACACCAAAAAACCCACCACCCACACTAGCATAAATAAACAAAACCAAAAACATGTATAACCACCACATAATATTCAACCACTCCACCAAGACAATAATAACATGACAAATCAACAAAAGAATTCACAAACGAACTCCAAATCACCCGCAAATAAGGATACAACCTTACAACACTCACCATTAAAATCAATCAAGATAATAAAGGAATAAAAGATAATCCAGTAATCACAGCCCACTTCCTAAAAAACAAAAACGATGTCGGTAAACCCAACAACAACATAAACATATAACTAATTACAGGACCACAACACCCCTCACCCGAAAGCCTCCGCATAACAACAAACATTACACTAACATACATAAGATAATAAACCATAAACTTACTCAAATCACTAGAAGCCAACCACAACCACCCAGAATGCACACAAGAAGAATAAAACAAAATCATAAACATAGATCTCACATTTCAATACCTGAACACACTCCAAAGAACCGAAACCACACACACCACCCCAACCAACACAGAATCAACCACAAGTATCGAAACAACAAAAGGAACAATCTTATGAACCACCGTCAAAAACCACATATTCACCCAAGATACACTCTTCAAAATCCACCCCATCCACCAATGAACCGGAGGTAAACCCAACTTAAATATAACAACAAACAAAACCCACCAAGTAGGATATCACGACACAAACCATAAACACAACAACACCATCGAAGACAACGAAGAAACCAAATAAAACTTAAACATAACCTCAGAAGAACTCAACTCCTCCACAATAATAACCACCATCACCCAAGTAGTCAACTCCAACATAGTTCACATCGATAACCAATTATTCATAGTAAAACTCAACACAACAACAATAACATAAAAAACACCCCACACAAAACTATTAATTAATAATGACACAAAGTATATTTGAGGTATGAACCCAACAGCTTAAACTTAGCTTACACTACTCTCCCTCAAAAATCTCAGGCCCTTCAAACCCACGCTTTACCTTAAGCTAAAAGGGACTACCCAAACAACACCAACAACATCACCACAACCGAAATCAACAACTTAACTACCCTCACATTAAAACCAACCAAACTAACCAAAGACACTATACCAGAAACATGCATACCCTTCACAAACCCAAGCACAAAAACCTTCAATCCTGCAACCTTAGAATTCAAATACTCATAATACAAATCAACATTCATCACACCAGAAAAAACCCAAACCTTTAAAACAAACAACAACATCACAAAAGGAGTAACCAATAAAAACGCCTTAAAAACATCAAAACAAGGATTACATGGCATCGAAAAATTCATAACCAAAAACCAACCCATAACCAACATTGGAACAACCATTACCTGAACACCCGCAAAACTTACATTAAAACAATTTAAAAAAACCTTACCAGACAAACCACCCATCAAAACATAAATCATACGCAACGAATATATTACCGACATAAACAAAACCACATTCATTAGATGAAAAAGAGTATCCTCCTTAATACCCAAACAAACTGAATACTCCTTAGAATAATAACAAGACGTAAACGTCAATCCACACATCACCACCAAACAAAGAACCACCCTACCCAAAACAAACCCAATATTACACCCCACACAAGTAACCACCCGAACCTCCTGATTAGCAAACATATACCTCATCACAACACCAATATTCATAAACAACAAAGCCTTCACCAACGCATGATTCACAATATGTATCATCATCAACGAATACATACCACTCAACAGCATTAACATTACCATTGCAATTTGCGATATAGTGGAATAAGCCAAAATCTTCTTGAGATCAAACTCAAAAAGAGCCATCAAACCAGCATAAAACCTAGTCAATAAACCCATAACAACCAACAACCCATCAACCCACGCTACTCCCATACAATTACCCAACTTAACACAAAGCACACAACCAGCAACCACCAAAGTAGAAGAATGAACCAAAGAACTGACCGGAGTAGGAGCTGCTATTGCAATAGGCAACCACCTCCTTATCGGAACCTGAGCCCTCTTAGCAACCATCGCACCCAAAAACACAACCAACCTCAAAGAGCCATAAACTACATACTCATAATCGAAAACAAAACTACACCTCAAAGTCACCACTATAACCATCAACGCAAAATCACCAACACGATTCATCATAACCGTCGTCATAGCAGAACTATTACACTTCCAATTATTATAAAACATAATCAACAAAAATCTAGAAACCCCTAAACCCTCTCACCCTAACCACAAAATCCAAAACGATTTACCCACCACAACCACCAACATCCTCAAAACAAAAACCACCATAAGGACATTAAACCGCACTAACCTAACAGAAGAACCCATATAAGAAGAAGCATAATACAAAACCCAAGAAGCCAACAATAGCACCACCAACCTAAGCACAACATAATACCAATAACCACCAAAATCAAACCTAAGATCAACATTAAAAGACACCATCTGCAAAACCACAACCCCAAACTCACCAACAGCCAACACCAACCAAACCATAACCATTATCACCCTAACTAACACAACCAATCTAACCAAATTAATTGCTCCCTAAATCCTTCGAACCCACAACTCGACGTCCATTAGACTAAAAGAGCCAGTACTGGCAACACCTAAACTTAAGCCGAAATTAAGCATGATACATCATTTAGTACTCTAAATCAATAAAGCCCTATTAAACCAATACAACAACACCAAACACGGCATCCAACCCCCCACCACCAAATCACACAAAGTTCACCCAACAACCAAAGAACCTGACAGCTTATCAACCGCCAACATACACACAAATCACAAAGGATAATAAAGCAACACAACAAACAACAAAACTAACAAAACCAAATTAACCCTACAAACCGAAACACAACAAACCACATACGAAACCTCCCCGATTATTCCAACAGACGGAGGAACCCTAGAACTCATAAACAACAGAAAAACCAAAAAAAACCAAACCACAGGAGACAACCGCAACAACCCCTGCTGCTTAAACAACAACCGAGTCTTAGAAGAACCAGAAAACATACCAACCATAAAAAACATAGAATTACTTAAAACCCCATGAGATAACATCAAACACACTACAGCCGAATCCAACATCTCAAAACCCATCACCACCAATCCTAAAACCATCGTCATATGCGTAACACTACTATAAGCCACAAACTTCTTAAGATCATTCTGCACAACAGTAGTCACAGCAGACAACAAAGACAAAAACAACAACAACCCAACCAAACCAAACACACAACCTGAATTCACACTAAGACCACTAACCTTAACAAGACCATAACCACCCGTCTTCAAAAGAATACTAGCCAAAATCATCCTTCCCAATACAGGAGCCTCCACATGAGCCTTAGGCAACCAAAGATGAAACAAATAAACAGGAAGCTTAACAATAAAAGGAAGCAATATAACAATCATAATGATCCCATCAATTCAAACCACAGAAGCCCAACCTACAACAGAACAATCCACTAAAAACCGAATAATCAAAACCAACAACGGAAAAGAAAACATCAATGTATACACCACCAAATAATTAGCAGCCATCAACCGCTCAGGTTGATTCCCCCAACCCAACACAATAAAATAAATCGGAATAATCGACACCTCAAACAACACATAAAACATCATAACATTATCTGATAAAAAAAACAAGACCAATACTACAAAATAAACATATACCAACTCCCCAAACCCAACCACATAAACAACAATATAAACCAAAAACACCATCCCCAACATAAACCTAAGACATACCATAAAATACCTAAGATTATCCCCACAGCCAACCAACACACTAACCGACCCAAAAACCCCAACCAACACCCACCACAAAAACCCAAAAACCATAAACACCAAAACCCTTCCAAAATTTCTCATCATACTAACTACACAAAAGAACCCACCTTATCACTCCCAAAATAACGAATTACTCAAAGCAAAACAAGCATCCCAATAACCCTATGCACCACCATCACCATTAAAAACCAAACACCATAAACCCAATAACACCCTCAACACAAACACATTAACGCCAACCTAAGCAACTCCATACTAATCAACAACACAACAACACTCTTAAGACTAAAAACAATCTTAACCAACCCAACCACAAACACCAAAACCTCAACAATAGCTTTCATAGTTTAACTCAGAACATAGATCTTGTAAATCTAAAGAACCCAAAAGCTTCACCACCCACCAAAAACCCCAACAAACCCACAATACACCACACAAACCAACAACAGCAATCAACCACAACATCAAGAACGAATTAGTTTAACCCATCCATTATTTGTCAATTAAAGATAATAATATATTATTTTTATTTCCACTGACCAAACCAGCATTCCAATATTAAATCAGATTCTAATCTTAAAGTCCCAAGCTTTATATTTTCATTAAACTACAATCTGAATCCTTACATTAATAATAATTACAATATGCCTATTATTCCTATACTTAACACATCCTTTATGAATTAGCACCTTAGTATTTTTACTGAGAATTATTACTGCAATTCACAAATTCTACAGAATTCATAATAATTCAATATTCGGATACTTATTCGTTATAATTTACAGAGGAGGTCTTCTCATTATATTAACATACATTTCCTCTCTAACCCCAAGAACAACAACCAGTAAACTACCTGTTAAAATCATAACCATGATTCCAATCATATATCTACTTACATGAATAACTATTAAACATAACTTTAACGAAAACTATAACTATAACGAACTAAATCTTATCAATATAAGAATTTATTTAATATCCTCTCCATTAATCAATGCAGTCTTAACATTATTGACAATCTCATTTTGCTTAATTTCTAGACTACTATCACAATTTAAATATCCCATTCGATCACTATAGTGTAACCAACTTATGATAAAATCACTAATATCCAAGATTCCAGGAGCAAAAAACATCACACAACTCCCAACCCCTTACACAATCTCCTACTGATGAAACCTAGGTAGACTCCTAGGTACACTAACAGGTATTCAAATTATAACAGGACTACTCCTAGTAATATATTTCTCAACTAGCGAATCAGAAGCCTTTAACAGCATTATTATTTTAATACGAGAAGTAAAATTCGGATTCCTACTACGATTCATACACCTTAATGGTGCATCCTTCATCTTCATAACTATATATGCACACATATTTAAGGGTTTAATATACTCATCATTTATATTACCAAGAAGATGACTCACAGGCAATTTAATTTTATTCTTGACAATCCTTGTCGCCTTCATAGGATACGTAATTCCATGAGGAAATATAAGCTTCTGAGCCGCAACTGTTATTACATCATTTATATCAGCAATCCCAATCCTTGGTGAATCAATCCTATACTGAATCTGAGGAGGATACAGAATTACAGGACGAACATTACAATTCTTCTTCACACTTCACTATTTATTACCATTTGTAATTTCTGCAATTGCCATAATTCACCTATTACTACTTCACAGAAAAGGGAGATCTAATCCATTAGGTACACATTCACACGTATTAAAAACCAAATTTCACCCATTTTTCACTAACAAAGATATAATAAACATCGCAACCTTAATAATCATAGGCTGATTATTAATCAGCTACCCATACTGGAGCAGAGATCCAGAAAACTTCTCTCATGCAGATCGCCTATCATCCCCAATCAATATTCAACCAGAATGATATTTCTTACCAATATACGGATTTCTCCGTAGAAGAGACAGAAAATTAGGAGGACTAATTCTCATAATCTCAAGAATCCTTATATTTAGCGTGTTACCCTGATGAATCCTACAAGACCTAAACCACTTCAAATTATGAGATATACTACTACTAATATTTTTACTCACAACATTTACAACAGGATGAGTAGCCTCCTGAAGAGCAGATGCATACTACTCCACATGACTAACATTCCTAATCCCCACCTATTTTACATGATTCACAACCACCTGAATAATAGCTATAACTAACCATACTTTATTCAACGAATAGAGAAGACATTTTAAGCTTCTAACTTAAAGTACTGGAATACAAACCACTTCTCTCCCCTCAGTTATAATCTTCTGTAATCATAACTAAATCAACTAAACTTTGATGTATACTGCACAAATCAACATTATGCAAAACCACTTGCCATAGTTAAAGATCTAAGTGATAAATAGTGTGCCAGCTATCGCGGTTATACACTAACTCAAAGTTAACTTCTATTAGTTATTTAAATTACCCAACCACAATTAAAATCCTAATAGTGAAAAGTACATATTTCATACAACAATACATCTAAATCACCAAAAGTTAAACAAGAAACAAGGATTAGATACCCTTCTATCCTAAACTTAAACCAACCAAGAAGTAAAATCAAACAAAAACTTAACTAGAATGGCAGTAAGAAACCCATCAGAGAAGGCTGTACTATAACCGATAACCCTCGTTAATCACCCCCTAACCTAACATTTTATATATCGCCATTGAAATCTTAACTTAAGATAAGATTAAACTAAGATTCAAACTCAGTCAACAGGTCAAGATATAAATCATGGTTAGGTGAGATATTGCCTGCAAATATTAACAATTAATTAAACTATCATTATTCAGCAGTTTAAATTAGGATCTGACTGTAATTACGCCTACTTAATAGCATCTTGACCTATTAAATTCCTTATGCACATATTGCCCGTCACCCTCATAAGAGGCAAGTCGTAACAAAGTAGATCTTCTGGAAGGAGGACCTAGCCTAGAGCATAGTATAACAATAACAAGTATACCTTGATTACAACAAGAAGGTCAAGCTCTAAAAACCCAAATAACTCCCAACAACTTCCTTTTGTATAAGGAGTAACCAAAAATTTAGATCCAAATCTACAATAGAAAGATAGTAAACTACGAGTACTTAAGATTTACATAAAATCTAACACTAAAATACTCGAAGAGATATTCAACACACTATCTGATAACCATTTCAAAACAAACTTAGTATAAACTAAGTAAAACACCACATAATCCAAGCTATTAGGCTTAGAATCAACCAATATAATAGTTCGTAATTGACTAGCTTAACACAATAATAACTCATCCAAAATCACTCAAAACCAAAGACTGATAAACCATGGTTACACTAGTAAGAACAAAACAAAATTCACATGTTACAACTCGGCAACAAACCCTCTACTGTTTAATAAAAACATTGTAATATAAATATATTATAATCTCCTGCCCAATGAAAATAATTAAATGGCCGCGGTAACTTGACCGTGCAAAGGTAGCATAATCAATTGTTTAATAAATTTAAACTAGAATGAAAGGAGTAAAGGAAGTTTACTATTAACATGTAACTAACAGAAATTATAACTAAGGTGAAAATTCCCTACAGCAATCTTAAAACGAGAAGACCCTAGAAACTAATAATCATAACCTTTTTTGGGATAAAACCTTAAAACAAAAGAATCAACACCCCCTAAAACAAAATAGTTACTCTAGGGATAACAGCACAATAAAAGTCAAGAGAACTCATCTACCCTTTAGATTGTGACCTCGATGTTGAATCAAGAATTACCGGTTGTAGAAGACCAGCAAGTTTCGTCTGTTCGACGACACATAAATACGTGATTTGAGTTTAAACCGTCGTAAGACAGGTTGGATTCTCTTTAAGACTGCAACATTTAACCATTATAAGTACGAAAGGAACATAATACCTAATAATCATTATGAAAAAATCTAAACTACTTAACATAAAAATCACAATAATCACACTAATCATACTACTAACAACACTCATACTAACCAAAACCAAACCAACCTACAAATTAAGCATAGACAACCATATAACAATGTCAAGCCTAGATTGATCTAACCCTACTCCACTAATATCAACACTTTCCATCCTACTAATTACCTTAACAATTTTACTAACACCAACCAATACATTCTGAAAAACACGATGATATAATACCATAAAAAAACTAACCAACTTTAACCTTAGCAACCAAAACGACTCCTATATAATAACATCTAGTATCCTCTACATTGTAATACTAAGCAACCTAATCTCTCTATTCAGATACAACTGAATCATCAATAGTCAATGATGAGCTATCCTACTAACAACTACCCTATACTTACTATCCTTATGAAGAAGAATACTACTAAATAGAGGACTTAAAACATTCGGTATAAATACACCACTAGGATGAATAATAATCAACATAAGTCTCTGAGCATTTCATAACATAAGATACGCCATCCGATTCGTCTCACTCCCATTCCGAATAATAATAAACTTAATCGTAGGCGTATTCCTCACAGAATTCGCCAAATCCAACATTATAAGCACAATCCTAATCTCTTTATACGAAATCTTTGTTATACTAGTACAAACCACAGTATTCATTATCCTGGCAAACATATACTACTCGGAAATAACAATAAAACCAGAATGAATAACACACACGAAAACACACAAACTAACCCCTAAAAAGTCAATCATTCAAAACTACATTACCTTGGCCAAAAACACACTTATCATAACAATGCACACTCACAAAACTAACACACCAAAACTCACCCTTTATGAATAATGAACAAATCCACAAATTTCACAACCCCATGACCCATACTAACAAGAATAACCATCCTAAGAGCATGCCTAAGACTAATCGCATCGATAAACTACACAGAAAACACTTCCAACTCCTCCTGACTAGGACTAAAACTAAGAACAATCATAATAATCATCACACTATTCTACTGAAGACGAGACACAATACGAGATACAACAACAGGCACACTTACAAACAACATTAGAATAAATATAAAACTAGCAATAATCCTATTCTTAATAACAGAAGCACTCTTCTTCATTACATTCTTCTGAATATTCTTAAGATCAGCACTAATCCCAGAACAAGGAATATGACCCCCAACCTCACTAAATATTCCCAGACCTTTAGGCGTACCTAGACTAAACACAATTCTACTAATCACAAGCAGTGCAACCGTAACAATATCACACTTTCAAACCAGTTTACCAAATGGCAAACCATTAAACTGATTACTACTAACACTAGCACTAAGAATCATATTCATTACAGTACAATACGTAGAATACCGCACATCTACATTCACTATATCAAGAGGAGTAAACGGAAGAATTTTCTTCATAACCACAGGCCTCCACGGACTCCACGTACTATTAGGCTCAACAGCACTGACAGTATGCCTACTACTCATATACCAACACAAATACTCATACACTTCCCTAAACAGATACGAAATATCAATCTGATACTGACACTTCGTAGACGCAGTATGACTAATATTATACACAACTTTCTACTGCTGAGGAAGATAGCTTGAACACAATGTCCATATCAAACTTTGAAGGTTTACAGTTTACTTAACTTAAAGCTATGTATTATAGTATAAACCTGTACATAGAAATTTGAATTCTAAAGACAAAATACAACACAATTAAGCAGGTGTTACCACTAAAATACACTATCACTGTACCCCTATCAATTAGGTTCTACTCAATATCACTAAAACCATATAGTTGGAAGCCATATATGCCATATTACACCAAAGTGACAAAGGATTATTTAACCCATCCATTATTTGTCAATTAAAGATAATAATATATTATTATCTTTATTTCCAACACCCATTTTAAAGGATTAGTTTAACCCAAAACATTAATTTGTCAAATTAAAGATAATAATTATTATTCTTTAATTCTTCTTCTATACCAAATTCCACCTATAAAACTACTTAGTACATTAGTTATATTATCTGCTATTTTATGAGTAAAAATAATAATTTCACCAACAAGACGTATTAACCCTATCAAAATTAAATAACCACAGCAATTTCTCCAATGATCATATTCTTTTACCTAATCTTTTTTGGATTAATTGTAGCACTACTAATAACATTACTACGATCCATTTTATCTACAGGTTACCTAAACACTACCTTTAGATTTGAATGTGGATTTGAAAGTTACAAAATAAATCGATTACCCTTTTCAATCAACTTCTTCATAGTAAGACTAATCTTTGTTTTATTCGACCTAGAAATTATTATTCTAATCGCCTATATTCCAAATATAACCAGACTAACATTTTTATCTTATATTACAGCTATATCATTTCTACTATTTATACTACTTAGCCTAGTACTCGAATGAGCTCTTGGTAAACTATCTTGAATCTTCTAAAACAATAAAAATCACCATCACTATAAGATCTAACTAACAGCAAAGTTGAAAGAAAAGCTTGAAACTTTTCAAATCATGAAACGTGACAACTTTTAGAGCCAAGCATATCAGACGATGCGTAAAACTGTTATTTTTAAGAACACAAACTCTAGATCATTCTGGCAGATAAAGTGCAGTAAATTTAGAATTTAAACATACATAAGTGAATGATATGGGTTGATAATGTATTCAGCATATCTTTTTTGCAATAAGAAAGTTACCAATCCACACCAGAAGAATCAATCCTAAGACTTGCAATCTTACGTAATCAGTTATACTAATCCTTCCGACAAAATTACCTTTATATTTCAAATTTACAGTTTGAAAATCTAAAGCTATTATCTAAAATTATGACAAAATGACTCTACTCAGGAAACCATAAAAAAATCGGAACACTATACATTCTATTCGGTGTAGTCGGAGGAATGTTAGGAATCTCCCTGTCTGCTCTAATCCGAATAATCTTATCTTCACCATGAACATTTAACGTAAACGGACTAATCTCAGAATATTACAATGTAATTGTTACTGCCCATGCACTTACCATAATCTTCTTTATAGTAATACCTATACTATTAAGAGGATTTGGAAATTGACTCATTCCAGTTATAGCAGGAGCAACTGACATATCTTTCCCACGACTAAACAATCTAGGATTTTGATTACTACCCCCTGCTCTAATACTACTAAGCTCATCCATACTCATTAACATAGGGGCTGGAACAGGATGAACCATTTACCCCCCACTATCTACTTGACTCGGACACCCTAATCACAGCGTCGATCTAGTAATCTTTTCCCTACACTTAGCTGGCATCTCATCAATCGCAGGAAGAATCAACTTCATTACCACATGTTTCTTGTCACGACCCATTATCTATACACTAGAACGACTAAGCATATTCGTTTGAAGAGTATTAATCACATCATTCATACTAATTATTTCACTACCAGTTCTAGCAGGCGGAATCACCATACTCTTAACAGATCGTAACTTCGGTACAACTTTCTTCGAAACCTCAGGAGGAGGAGACCCCATCCTATTTCAACACATATTCTGATTTTTCGGGCATCCAGAAGTATACATCCTAGTATTACCCGCCTTCGGAGTAGTATCTGAAGCATTAATATTTATATCCGGAAAATTCAAAGTATTTGGACCACTTGGAATAATCTATGCAATAACAAGAATCGGTATTTTAGGATGTTTCGTATGAGGTCACCACATATACACAGTTGGCATAGATATCGACACACGAGCTTACTTCACTGCCGCCACAATAATCATTGGTATCCCAACCGGTGTAAAAATCTTTAGATGATTAGCTACGCTATACGGCGCACACATTAAAATAACACCAGCTATACTATGAGTACTAGGATTTCTCCTACTATTCACAATAGGAGGATTAACAGGAGTCAGACTTTCAAACGCCTCTCTAGATCTATTATTACATGATACATACTACGTAGTAGGACACTTCCACTTTGTCTTAAGTATAGGAGTAGTTTTTGCCATTATAATTGCAGTAACACTATGAACACCATGAATATTAGGATTTTCCTTCAACACAATCATCCAAAAAACCCAATTTAACCTAATATTTATTGGAGCCAACCTAACATTCATACCACAACACTTCTTAGGGCTAAACGGAATACCACGTCGATATGTAGATTATAGAGACATATACTCATTTATACACATACTATCCTCATTCGGTAGTCTTCTATCCCTCAGGGCATCTCTCCTATTCCTCTTTATATTATGAGAAGCCACAGCCTCCAATCGCCAAACAATCACTAATAACAGAATGATAACCTCACCAGAAATACTAACAAACTACCCTATAACCGAACACACCTGCATCCAAAGACCCGCCCTATCTACATAACAAAT